AGATGAAATCATTCCAATTCCAATGGACTTCAACAAATAAAAAACTTATTCTTAGGTAAATCAATTACGAAATGTTTTTGTATAATGACCAATATCTGTTTTACATCTTCTATGCGAAAATGTTCCATTTTCAGAAGATCTTCTTGACTCTTATTCAAAAGGTCTAATAATGTATGTATATTGGACCTTTTGAGGCAATTATAGGTCCTCGAAGGCAATTCTAATTGGTCAATAAAAAAACATTTTAATTCGATTTCTTTTTGTTTTCTTAGTTTATCCAATCCATCATGAAAAGTGAAAAAGGGTAAAGTAACCCTATTTTGATTGTCCTCTACATTTTGATCTTGTTCTTCTGCATGTAGAAACGGAATAAATAAATCAATCAAATTACGGGAGGCTTCGTAAAGTGCTTCTTTAGGAGTTAAACTTCCATTCGTCCATATTTCGAGAAAAAGTATCTCTTGTTTTTCATTCCCATTACTATAAGAATGAATACTATGATTTGCATTTCGAACAGGCATGAATACAGCATTTATTGGATAACTTCCTTCTTCAGCGTTATTTGGTGTTTTCATACGATATCCTCGATTACTCTCGATTTGTAATCCAATACAAAAATCAATTGGTTCCGTCAGGCTAGCTATATGCTGTGTAGTATCAACGATTTCCACAGAAGGTGGTGAGATGATGTCTTGAGCAGTTACATATCCAGGACCCTTGACGCAAATAGATGCGTCGCGAGTTCCATACAGATTACTTTTCAATACAATTTCTTTCAAATTCATTAAAATTTCATGTACGGATTCTTCAATACCTTCTATGGTAGAATATTCATGTGGTATCTTTTCAGATTTTGCGCGTGTAATACATGTTCCTTCTATTTCTCCAAGCAAAGCCCTTCGCATCGCAATGCCTATTGTATCAGCTTGACCTTTCATAAGCGGAGACAGAATAAAACGTCCATAATAAAAACGCTTACTGTCTTCTCTTGATTCAACACACTTCCACTGTAGTGTCCGAGTAGATACTGCTACTTCTTCTCGAAACATAGTCATATTATTGGATCCGATCATTTAATCATTTCTTTCTCTTGAAATTAGTTCAATTCTCAATTCTTATTTCTATATACGCCTTTTTTTAGGGGGCCTACACCCATTATGTGGCATAGGGGTTACGTCTCTGACAAAACTTAATAGTATACCACTTCTACGAATGGCTCGTAGTGCTGCATCTCTTCCAAGACCAGGACCCTTTATCATAACTTCTGCTCGTTGCATACCCTGATCTACTACTGTACGAATAGCGTTTGCGGCTGCGGTTTGGGCAGCAAACGGCGTCCCTCTTCTTGTGCCCTTGAAGCCGCAAGTACCGGCGGAGGACCAAGAAACAACCCGACCCCGTATATCTGTGATTGTTACAATGGTATTGTTGAAACTTGCTTGAACATGAATAATCCCTTTTGGTATTCGACGTCCAGTCTTACGTGAACTAATGCGCCCACTCTTACGTGAGCCAATTCTTGTTATGGTTTTTGTCATATTTTATCATCTCCTAAATATGAGTCAGAAATATACGTATATTTTATTTTCATGTCAAAATGGGTCCTTTATTTGTTTGTGTATTGAGTCCTTTGGAGAGTCTCTTTTAATAAAAAATTTATCCCTGTCTCTGTTTATGCCTCGGGTTGAAACAAATTACTATAATTCGTCCCCGCCTGCGGATCAGTCGACATTTTTCACAAATTTTACGAACGGACGCCCTAATTTTCATAATTGTTTCTCCTTAATTTTATTTCAATTTTGAATCTACTCCTTCGAAGAAAAGAAAATAAGTCTCTTGAAATTTGGAACCTCCGATTGTATCCGAACGAGAGGAATGTTGAAAAGTCACTACGAACCCGAAACATACCATTGGAAAGTGATTCAGTAATGAAACCTTCATGAATCCATTTTTGTTCTTTCATTCCAGGTAACCCCTTTAATTATCAACTCATGGAGTAGGAGTGATATTAGACAACCCTTCCTCTTTTTTCAAAAAAAAAATAGGAAGTTTTCCTACGGATGCAATTCGTAGATCATAAAGATCACCATATATATAACAAAATTTCTCCCCCGATTCCTTCTAGTCGAGCCTCTCGGTCTGTCATTATACCTCGAGAAGTCGAAAGAATTACAATACCCATTCCTCCTAAAATCCTAGGAATTCGTTGATGGTTGGAATAGATTCGTAGGCCGGGTCGGCTGATACGTTTTAAAACAGTTCTATATGGCCCTTTTCTATTCCTTCTATGTCGCAGAGTTGAAACCAAGAAATATTTCTTGCTTACTCGATGTTTTCTCACATTTTCGATAAAGCCTTCGCGTAGAAGTATTTTAACAATGTTTTCAGTGATATTTGTAGATGCTATTCGAACCGTTCCTTTTTTATCCATGTCAGCATTTCGTATAGAAGTTATTATTTCGGCAATAGTGTCCCTACCCATGATGAACTGGTGCCTCCGGGTTTTTATATAATCAGCATGCTCTACTCTTTTTTTTTCATGAATTATTAAAGGTATATGCGTGAGAAACAATCTACTAATGCATTCTACTAATTAATGGAATCTAATTCAGTTCAGATATCTTACTATGAACCTCCCTTTTTTTATGTTTTATTATGTTTTCATCTATTAGTATTTATTTAGAATCTATTTATAATACCTCAGGAGCTAATGAGACTATTTTAGTAAAATTCAACTGTCTCAATTCCCGAGCGATCGCACCAAAAACTCGAGTTCCTTTGGGATTTCCTTCTTGATCAATGACAACTGCTGCATTGTCATCATATTGTATTATCATACCATTGTCACGTTTGAGTTCTTTACATGTACGTACAATTACAGCTCTGATCACTTCTGATCTTTGTAGAGGCATATTGGGAACTGCTTCTTTGATTACAGCAACAATAACGTCACCAATATGAGCATATCGGCGATTACTAGCTCCTATGATTCGAATACACATTAATTCTCTAGCCCCGCTGTTGTCCGCTACATTTAAATAGGTCTGAGGTTGAATCATATCATTCTTATTATTTTTCTCTTTTTTCTTTCAATGCTAACTAACTAAAGGGCGAAGAAAAAAAGAAGAAAGATTGTTTGTCCAGAAATCAAAAAACTGCGGTTTTTTCATCACAAGGCCCCTTTCCTTTCGTTCCATATCCCTATCCCGCAATAACGAATTGAGTTCGTATAGGCATTTTGGACGCAGCTATAGAAATAGCTTCTCTGGCTACAATTTCTGATACTCCACCCATTTCATAAAGTATTCGACCCGGTTTAACGACGGATACCCAATATTCGGGAGATCCTTTCCCCGAACCCATACGTGTTTCGGTAGGCCTTACTGTAACAGGTTTGTCTGGAAATATACGTACCCATATTTTTCCACCACGACGCGCATATCGTGCCATGGCTCGTCGCCCCGCTTCTATTTGTCTAGATGTGATCCAAGCGGGTTCAAGTGCCTGAAGGGCGTATCCGCCGAAACAAATTCGATTGCCTCGATAAGATATTCCCTTCATTCTTCCTCTATGTTGTTTACGAAATCTGGTTCTTTTGGGGTTATAGTTGATGGTTGTTTCTCAATGCCATCTCTACTGCAGAACTGGACATGAGAGTTTCTTCTCATCCAGCTCCTCGCGAATGAAACGATTAAATAATATTGTATATATTTTGAATTGAATGAATAATGAATCATGGAATTTTTTGAGATATAATCTGTCACGTACACGTAGGAATAAAATCAAATGATAAATTCCATTTTATAATTAATGAATCTTCATTTATTTTTACCTTTATTTTATTTATTTTTATTGAATTGCCCAAAACTTAGCAATCCAGTAAGGCTTTCGCGGGCGAATATTTGCTCTTTCAACATCCCTTTCATTCGTAGGGGCGTTCCATGACCTATCAGAATAAATGAATTGGTTCTTGGCTCGTTCCGCCATCCCACCCAATGAATCATTAGGATTCGTTTTCAAGGGAATCTTCCTCAGTCACAGGTTCTGTCGTTCCCATCGCTTCTCGATTAATGACTAGGCCCGAACTCTGCAATGGAGCTCCTAATAAAATTTGTTCCTGAATCAATCTTCTCAGTCTTTATTGACTCGGCGCTCTTTATTCTTTTTTATTTTTCGTATAAATTGTATTCATATTCATCGAATCTAATTATTAATTATGGACGAATACATTAATGCTTTATTACATTGCCTTTTATAAGATAGTTCATAGACCATACATATTGGAATCATATATCATTGCTATTCTTTTTCTTTCTTTCTCTCACCCCTCCATTTATCCATATCCCTTTGTTTTTGCTTCACAACCTTATAGATTGATTTTTCTTTTATGTAAAAAAAAATGCTTCAGTTGCTACAACAATATGATCAATACATCATATAGCGACTGGTTCCTTGGATCCAGATAATACGAAGCAATGAGCTGGTTATTAGTTATATAGTTATTAGTTCATACTAGGGGATGGCCCTTTGTTTTTTAATCCTAACCTAACTCTAAATAAAAAACCAACGAGTCACACACTAAGCATAGCAATTATATGGAGATGGAGTCAATCGAATTGTTATTCAACCCTATAGAATTAAGAATTCGAAAAAATTATCATTTTTTTGATTGAACGGAAAAAAATGAACGAGTTTGTGATTTTTTATTCAATTGCCGGATGGATGGAACAGAAAGACAACGAAAGGCCCATTATTCCTCGTCTGCAAATATCCAAATTTTGATTCCTAATGCCCCATAGATAGTTCGAACTGTATAGGAACAATAATCAATTTTGGCTCGAATGGTTTGTAGGGGAACCCTACCTTCTCTGATCCATTCGACACGTGCTATTTCCTTTCCGTCGATACGCCCTGCAATTTGTACTTGAATTCCCTTTGTATCTGCTTTTTCAGTTAATTCAATAGCTTTTTTCATTGCCTTTCGAAACGAAACTCTATTC